AAGCCACCCAAAAATGAACCTCCTTTACTCCCAAAAAAGAAACCCCTCTCATCCACCTCAATTCCACCCATAAGGGGGCCCCATTACAAACCAAACCAACACAAGCTACCACAGAAAACAAACAACCCCAACACTCCTTCGATGTTTTTCGTATCTAAAACTAGACCACTGGAGTTGGATTCTCAAAACACATTACTTTGGTACGAAAAACTAATATGTACAAACACCTAATGACGAGTGTTCAATCTTCTACGACTGATGAAATTAATAATAATATGCACACCCCCCATAAAATAAATCAACTAAAACAATAAGAATAGAACCCCTAAAAAAACAAAAAAACTCAATATCAAAATGTATAAAGAAAACAAAGAACTCCGATACTCTAAGAAAACCTTAGAACAAAAAAAGGAAATTATGGACAACACATAAAACTCCCAACGAACTAACGCAAGCAAAAAAACCCGCCTCCAACATACAAAAAAGGAATACAACCGAAAAACATAACCATCTCCACCTCATAACATTGGGGAGGTGCGGCCAAATATTTCAGGAAAAAGGTGACAAGACGTAGTGCACGTTCAGCAGCCCAACTTCAATACAATTAAAAACAAAATAAGCAACATAATATCAAAGACAAAATCCTCCAACACAAACCATCTCCAAAAAAATTTCAAAAACGTCCCTAGGACAACAAAAGGACACACCAACAAAAAAAAACCTCCAGATCTTAAACCTCCACCACCAATACCTCCCACCAATAAAAAACAAAAACAAACACTATACACATACATCATAAACAAACAAAACGAGAACGAAAAATAACTACTCAAATCACCCAAATAAAATAAGGAAGAATAAAAGCATTGCTTACTGAAAAACACTCCCAAAAATAGAACCCGTCTCAAACACAAAACAAAAAAAACTATAACAAACAATACAAGGAAACCACCATAACGACTTCTATAAACACGTAAACCAAATTGACTCCCTACCGAACACCTCATCAAATCACACACAGAAATAAACAAATAACACCATCATACCCCATGACATAACAACTGAATCAAAGACAAAAACAAATCCACAAATCCAAAAAAAATGAGACAGCACGAAATATTTTTACACGTAGACAAAGCCATCATCTTCTTCAAATCAAAAAGAAACAAAGAAGAAACAGAAAAAATCAAAATAGTAACAAAACAAAAATAAACCAAATACCCATAAAAAAACGCCCTCTCCACCAAATACCAATAATGGAATCAAAATCACTCATCCACCGCCAATTTTGTGGAAGAATGCATCAAAGACCACACAGGAATGGGAGCCCGCATAGCCTCTAATAACCAAGATATAAAAGGAAAACAAGCCCTCATACCAATAACAATTAACAAAAATAAAACAAGACAAACAAACCCAGAAAGATCTGAAAAAGAACAAAAATAGACAACCAACACAAAAAGAGACACATCCCCAAAACGAGAAGCAAACAAAGTAAGCAAACACACCTGCAACCTACTACTTTTAGAATAAAACAAAATCAAAAAAAAACCAGCAAATCACAAATATTTCCAAAAACCCAACGTAAGCAGAAGGGAGGAGGAAAAAACCAAACCGTCCATCACACCAAAAAACCAAACAACCAACACAAACAAAGAAACTCCCTCAGAGGACCCCCTAAAATAATGAAAACAATAAAACAACGCCAACCTCCCACAACAAAACAGCATAAATAAAAAAACACAAGAAACATCATCTAATAAACCAAAAAAGTCAAAATATCCAAATCCAGGTCTTAACAATCTCATCTCAACACAAGCCCCTAAATCTAAACAACTCCTCAAAACCAACAAACCCGAGAAAAGATAAACAAACAATAACAACACCTCTGACAGAAGGACCAAACCCTCTAATACATGGCCGAAACATGTACCCTTAAATGGGTTGTCAGAACAATCTCTCAACTGTTTGCATAGGGGGAAATCAACCCATGTTTGATGCTTAAAACCAACCCATATACTCTGGCACCTTTGCCCAACCAACAAATAGCAGGTATCATGAACCAACATGATAAAAATAGCTTCAAACTACTTTCGAAAATTTCTTACCCACTAAGGGGGCAACCATACCATAACAAGGTCCTAAACCCTGCCCATTCTAATCTGGCACCCTTAAAACAAACCCATTCCTAGCTAGACAAACTTCCTAAGGAGCTACAATCCCACATACTACTACATATACTAAGCCAGTTTACCTAAAAAAGGAATCCTTTTTCCTCACAACAACACTAACACAAACAAAACCCACCATCAAAACCAAACAAAATAAACAGTAAGAAAACCCCTCAAAAAAAGAGCATAGATAATAACTCCTCTCGAAAAAAACGGGACACCTTACTCTCCTGGCTCTCATAAAAAACCCAAACATTAACAAAAAAAAACCGATTACAAAAAATAAACCACCCCCTACAACAAAAGCGGGTTTAGGTCTATGGATAGAAACAAAAATAAAAAGAACATAAACCCCCCCTATATACACCAAACCAAACAGAACCAAATATCAAGAAAACCCTACAACCCTATAAACAAAACCCGAAACACTAAAAGCAGACAACAGAAGAACAAAGCAAAACACTATAGGATGCGACACAAAAGAAAAAGCCAACACACAAGATAAATATAAACTTACTAGCAAAGAACCCAACATACCCAATTATCTACTCCTGAGGCAACCCTAGCTTAACAACCTCTACCACAATAGGCATATATGCATGCCCTGCACCACATAACTCCGTACAATAACCTACAAAAACACCATAACGGTCTGGACAATATAGGACCGAATTCAATCGCCCTGGTATAGCATCCACCTTAATTTTAAACTCAGGCACTGAAAAAGAATGAATCACGTCAGAAGATGTTACCAAAAGGCGATAAAAATCATATAAAGTCAGCCGCAAAGGCTTATCCACACTCCCTAAAAAATCACACATCACAGAATCATAAGAGCCCAAACCACACACATCATAACTCCAATACCACTGACGCCCAACAATCTTAACAAATTTACAATCCACATCCAACCTATCTGAAACAATACACTGCAGTTTCAGAAAACACAACACCATTACAGCAAGCGTAGGAAATACCGTCCAAAAAAACTCCACAACAGAACTCTCTTTATCGTGAGAAGACACACTATCCTTGGACAACACCTGCCAAACCAACACCACAAGAACCCAAATAGGAATAAACCTACAAATCAAAACAATATATTTCAACAAATCCATATAAAGAATTTTCATAGACACCATAACAGATCTGCCAATAAACAGCTAAAATCTACTAGCGCTCGGTTCCCCCAGCACTACCATGTTACGACTTACCACAGCTAACGCCCTGGGTGACGGGCGGTGTGTACCCCAACTAAATCCAGCTTCGACACAACAAACTAATTAATAGATGCCTACTTCCGAGTCCTAAATACAGACCAGCTTTCCAAAAAGCCTCTTTTAACAAAGTAACGCATAAAACCCCCCAACATAAGCAGCACATAGACCTGGCTTAAACTAATAAGTTACACTCAGTAGCAATAACCACAAATCTTAAACCGGATATACACTAACAAAACTAAAAAGGGTAATCTAATAAGCGGACCATCTTTTACGCTACACATTCCCCCGGAAGAACCTCATCGGCTGCCAAATCCTTTTAGTTTACACCAAGGAAAAAAAATCCACCATCCAATACAAGGGTATCTAATCCTTTTCTTAAAAAATGAACCAAACTCTTGAGAGCACGTATCAAAAACAACAAAATTCTACCTAAACTTGCAAAATAACTCTCAAAAACTTTCAACCAAACACCAGAAGAATAAAGCTAACAGATTAACCGCAGCTGCTGGCACTGAGAATTAACCACTCCTAATAAAAAAGGCCCTGCTCCGGATTACTCCAAACCCCAAGATCTAACCGCTAAGCCCGTAGAAATTTATCTCCTACACCATAAACATAAAACAGCCCTATAAAAGCGCCTTTTTTCCTCCTCCTACAACCAGAATTAAATAGATAACCTCAAGACGTGGGTACACAACTACCTAAAGTATTTTTGCAAAATACTCCGCCATACTCACAAGCAACACGCCCTTTACACCTAAAGCATAAGCAATCCTTTCGTACTAACCCACACCCATAATAGATAAGAACCGACCTGGCTCACGCCGGTCTTAACTCAACTCATGAAGGAATCTCAGGTCGAACAGACCTCATAATGCAACTCCTACAACACATTATTTTTCCTAAGTCAACATCGAGATGGCAATCAGAAAAATCGATAAGACCTCTCCTTTTCTTTTACCTAGTTATCCCCGGGGTAACTCTAACCTTCTATCCACAAGGATCTAAAAACACATAAATAATATGCTTTTACCCCAAACAAATCCCACAAAATAAAGATCCCGGGGTCTTTCCGTCTTATTACCTCCTTTGGGGCTCTGCACCCAAACACCAATTTCAACAAAAAACCCTCACTTAACATACTTCTCTGGTCAAACCTTTCAAACAATCCTCCAATTATGAGGCAACTAATTATGCTACCTTAGCACAGTCAATATACTGCGGCCATTCACAAACGCATTGGGCAGGCAATACTATCTAAAAAGCCCAGATAGAAATGTTTTTAATAAACAGACCGAAAAGAGTCGAGAAAAGAAAGAGCTAATAAAATCTACTTATTCTATCATTACTACGAAAAAAATTCAACAGGGGGAAGCTAAAAGAAAGACTCATTTCCATACCAAAAGAATAATAACACACTCCTAAAAGAAAGGTAACCCTAACCTCACTTAAATAAAAACAAAAATAATCTCTTCCCAGTACCCTGACTTCTTAGCAGAACACCTACCTCAAAAACGACCAACCCCCAACCAGATATCAAATACTCCGAACTATTTATCACAACCTCCCATTTTTTTTAAAAAGGCTACACACCTCCTCCTAAGCTCTGAGCAAAAAACAAGAAAATCAGTATTCTTCGGAACACCACAAACAGCAGAACTAACTCGACTAAATCATGATGCAAAAGGTAACACAAACAGAGAAACCTAAATCCTTTACATCCTAAAGAATAAACCTGGACCCTATACCAAAAATACACCTGCTTTACAAAAACAGAATTGTCATACTTAAACTAAATCCCCCAAACCCTTCTACAACAAACACCCCCTTTTTTACTAACAGCTTCACCGACCACAACCCACCATATACCTGCTATGTTGAGGCACCGGCAAAGTAACAACTTTCAATACCAACGAATTACTACCCCAAACAGACACAACACGATTACAAACCACCAAAGACTCCCACAAAATAAACATAAAAAAAAAAGCACTACAAGCTGAAATTACACCACCCAAACTAGAAATAACACTCAGCCAATAAAACCTAGGATCATAAACACAAACCCGTCGCGGCAAACCGTAAAGACCCAAATAATGCATAGGAAAAAAACAAAGATTAAATCCCACCATAGAAACTAATCAATGCCCCTGCAAAAGAAACATATTCAACCTACAACCCGTTATAATAGGCCACCATCAAATAAAAGAAATAACAACCCTACTATAGGACCCTAAAGAAAGAACATAATGAAAATGAGCCACCACAAACCAAGTATCATGCAACAAAGTATCCAAAATAGAAGCAGATAACATAATGCCTGTAACACCCCCTACTGTAAACAAACCTATAAACCCTACAATTCATCATATAATAGGATCCCACATCCGAACCCGACAACCACTCAACATAATCAACCAAGAAAAAACCTTAATCCCTGTTGGAATACCAATCACCATCGTCACAGAACTAAAAAAAACAGCAGTATCCACATCCAAACCTACCATAAACATATGATGCGCCCAAACAACACTACCCAAACAAACTATAGCTGCCATAGCCAACACAAGACCATAATAACCAAACAACGAATCTTTTTTAGTCAACGTCACACAAACATGTCTAATAACCCCAAACCCTGGCAAAATCAAAACATACACCTCAGGATGACCAAAAAACCAAAACAAATGCTGAAACAACACAGGATCACCCCCTCCCATAGGATCAAAAAAAGAAGAACCAAATTTACGATCGAACAAGAGCATTGTAATAGCTGCCGCCAAAACCGGCAAAGACAAAAGAAGAAGAATAGAAGTAAACAAATAAGACCAAGTTATAATCCTTTGACGAGACGTACTCTCCTCACACATAACCTCAAAAATAGTACAAATAAAATTTATAGAACCAAAAAGACTAGAAACCCCCGCCAAATGCAAAGAAAACATCAAAAAATCTACACCCCAACCAGAATATCCACCCCTAGACAAAGGGGGATAAAAAGTCCAACCCACACCAGCACCTCCTATCAAACTAATTCCTAAACAAACTGACGCCGGCAAAAGCAACCAAACTCTTAAAGCTTTCAAACGAGGCAATTTCAAATCAGGTAAACCCAACAACAAAGGCAACAGATAATTACCAAACCCCCCAATCAAAACTGGCATCAAGAAAAAAAAAATCATAACTATACCGTGACTTGTTATGATAAATTTGTAGACCTCCAATGAAACCAAATTATAATAAGGATCCAAGTAATTCAACCGAATCAAAACTCTCAAAGACAAACCCAAAAACCCCGCCCAAACACCAATAATCATATATATCAAACCAATCCGCTTATGATCCAAAGTAAACAACCAAACCAAATTAAACATCTCACAACAGCAGTCGACCCATAAAATCACCTTTTGTTTTGAAAACAAACAATCTAACCTTAACCTAGACCACTATACACAAAAGAAAGTCGAGCCCTACAAAAACTCACAACTATTGTTAGCAGCAACAGTCCAAACACTTTCCTCCTCACACAGCCTAATAACTTCAACGAACATAACCCCGTTCTATTTCCACCCAGAACCCAATCGACAATAAAACCAAAAAAAAAAAATAAAATAACAAATTCTTATAAAAAACCCCCTGCAGGGGCAATTTCAACAACAATGCCTCCAAATCAAAAACAACAAAAAACACAAGCAAAACAAAATAAGTAAAACTAAAATAATTCTCAACAGTCCGCTGAGACAAAAAACCACACTCAAAAGAACTCACCCAAGAACGAACTCCATAAAAAACACCCAAATCCAAATTCCAAACAAAAGTATGCACGCCCCCTACCAACAAAAAAACTACCAAAAAAAGAATCAATAAACACCTCAACCCCAACACCCTGAGAAGTTCACCATAAACATCACAGAAGTAAGAATTCTGAGCTTTCAACCTTAAGCTATTCCCAGAAAACACCCACCCAAAACACCTACCGACGAAGGTAATAAACCCTTACTACCACTATATCACAGTGACCTGCTAAGCAGCCCAATCGGCCCAAAAACAATCAGCCTGCTCACAACGAGACCTTCAACCCCCAAAGCTAAAATTCTAAATAAAATACAAAGCTGCCCCCAACTCCCTCTTACGTCCGCGGGCACAAAACACCTTCTTAAAGTTAACAGCCTTACGATTTCATAAACATAATCTACACGCACCTAAAACCACAATACTCCTCCTATAAAACAAAAAAAAACGAAAAAACAAGAACCAATATAACATACCGCCACATAAAACCAACAAAAAAATCATAACGAACCCGCGGCAAAGTAGCACGAGCCCAGACAAAAAATAAAATATGAAACAAAGTAAACCCCAAAACAAACCTCCCCCCAAAAAACAAAAGAGATCTAAACCAAGAAAACACAACCATTATAAGATACTCACAAGCAAACAAACAAGTAAAAGGTATTTTACAATACTCCGTATTAAGCCCCCTAACCAGCTCCCTCTCAGCCTCCGCATAATCAAAAGGAGTCCGATTACACTCACATAAAATCCCTACCAACCACAAACCATAAACAATAGGACATATAAGAACAAAAAATCAGCCCTCCTCCAACAAGAAACCAACCGAATAACTACCCCCCAACAAAGCAACCAAAATAACAATACACATAAAACAAGCCTCAAACCTAATAGACCCAAAAGCAGAACGAACACATCTCAACAGAGCAAACTTTTTATAAGAACCTCAGCCTACCCTCAACAAACTATATCCTACCAAACTCGTCAAAATCAAAAACCACAAAGACAAATAATCACAAGAAACCCCTAAATACCCCAAAGAAAAAACAACACAATAACCACAAGAAACAAAAACCAAAAAAAAAACACCCACCCATGAAAACCACCTCCGATTCTGAAAAAAAACAAACTTATACTTAATAACCAACTTCAACAAATCAGCAAACCTTTGCAATAGCCCAAACAAACCAACCTTATTAGGACCCTTACGCAACTGCATATAACCCAGCACCTTACGCTCCCCCAAAATAAAAAAGGCCACAAAAACCATAATAATAACCAAACCCACAAGCCTACTAACAAAAAGATAAAAACCTTTAACAAAAACAACCACCTTGCTTCGTCAATACTTACTCCTTTAACCCGACAAATTAATATTCTCCCAAACCATAAACTAGAAGCAAACAACAACGGAGAAACCTCACCAAGTATTCGCAGAATACCTATCTCTAAACTTAAACTACGTTGTCCCCCAAAACACACATGGCAATAGGAAAACTCCCTCCCTTACGTGTAAAATAAGGATTTTATCAACTCTAAACTATCTTACCAACAACCTATATACCTGAAAAAACACCAACCTCCCTCTTCGGTAAAAAACATCTAACCAAAAACTTCAACAAATAAAACTGCTCAGAAACACAATACACCGCTCAAAAAAACAACACCAACAAACTACAAGACAACATCCTAACCGCCATAAGAATCTTATAAAAAATCGAAAAAGAAAAAGGTACCGAAACCAACAAAACCACAAAAAAAAAATAAGCCGAAACCCCTCTTAAACCTCTTCTACCATCACACCCCATCCTATAAAAAAAACAAATCACCATACTAGCCCAAATAAGATAAACAAAAAAAACATAAAACAAAACATCAGAAGACAAAACACCAGACATAACAACCAAACACACCCTAGAAGAAAGCATCATATGACACCAACAATGAAACCAACTATAACTATACACTCAAAACAAAAAAGAAAGAACTAAGAAAGACAAACAAGACAGAACATCTACCAAAAAAAACCCCCCTCTATTCAAAAAAAAGGGGAAACAAAAAATAGGAACCTTTAAAAAAGTAGAAAGAGCCCACAACACTATTCATTTAGATTTCAAACCAACTCTATAAACCCAACCCAAAAAAGGAAATAAACCAAACTTAATAAAAAATCCAAACAACAACAAAAATAATAAAAGCTCCTCCAACAAACCGCATAGTATCAACGAAGAGGATATTCTAGAAACCACAATATAACTAAACAAACCAGAAAATACACAGGACCCTCCCCCCAATAAAAAAAAACAAGGAACTACACACAAACCAGACAACTCCAAAAACAACCAAAAAAAAGACAAACTTTTAGAAAAAAACAACAACCTCCTAAAAACAACCAAACCTAATAACCTCAAAAACAACAAAACAACACCCCGCATCCTACCTTACAACAAACACTAGTGTCTCTTAGAAAAAGACAAAATATTACAAACTATAAATCAATGCACCAACGCCACAAAGACCTCATACATAAAAAGAACAACCAAACCTACTACAAACCCAAAACCAAAACCAAAACACATACCCCCTAAGGCCAACCCACCAAAGGCCCCAATAGTTAATTTAACAAAAGGACGTATCATTAAAATAAAAGGACGAACCACATAACTCAACGTCTCCGCCAAACAAACAAAAGGAGAAATCCACAAAGGAGTCCCTGGAGGAATAAACCCACAAAAAAAGGACGACACCCCCCCAACAAATAACCGAGAAAAAAAGAGCGACAAAAAAAGGGGGGAAATAAAAAAAAGCAAAAGCAAGCAAAAGCCCCCAACCCCATAAACATACGGCACACGCAAAAACAGAAAACACATCAACAAACCAAATAAACAAATCCGAAAAAAAGAAGCACCAAACTCTTCTATATAAGAAATTACATGACCATAAACAACTTGTCAACGAGAAAAAAACATAGAAAGAGGAAAAGAACCCTTATTACGTGAACATGAACCACACAGTTTAAATAACTTAACTTATACCTCTCTCCCCCCTCACACTCCCACCACAAAACTGTTACTTCGGCTCTTCAAACCAACGCTTTAAAAATATAAGCTAGAAAGGAAAACATCTGTAACCAACTACTAATTTCCTTTATGACCAAAACATAAAATGCTAACCACACCAGATTACAACCTATTAAAACACAAGAAACAAAAAAAAAGACCAACACACCAACAAAATAACACCTAATAAACACCCCCCCACTCTTGGAGAAACAAACTTCACATTATAATGTCGCGACATCAAACCCCCCACTACAAATAAAGGAACTAATCCCCCCAAAAACAAAAACATAAAAAGAAAAGCAAGGAAAATACCACTAACCAAACCCCCACGAAACAAAACAACAACCTCCGAAAAAAATAAAACCCTTGGGGGTATCGAAGCACATAAGCAAACACAAGAAACCCCTATCACTTTTAAAACCTTACCCCCTAATAACCCTTCCTTCAAAACACCCCAGTTACGAGACCCACTAATATCATATAAAACCCACAAAACCATAAACATCAAGCCCGCAGAAAGCCCATGACCCAAACAATACAAAAAAGGAATAAACCCCTCCTCATAACCCAAAACCCTAAGACCTGTAGCAGCTATAACAATATGAGACAGTCTCAAAAGAGCCAGCCAACGCTTTCCATCCAATTCCCGACACGCAGCCAAGAAAAAAAGAACTGAGGCCCCCAAACAAAGCAAAACATAACTCCTGCCAAACACAACATCTGGTAATATAAAAGACCCAAACCGAATAACCCCTAACAAACCCAACTTCATAATATAACCCCTTAAACACACAGAAACAGCCCTACTCGCTTCCGCGTGCACAACAGGCAACCAAGCATGAAAAGGAAACAACGGAATCTTAGTTACAAATAATATAAGCAAAACCACTACAAAAAAAACCTCAGAACTCTTGACGGATAGTCCAAACACATCCCAACTTTGCAATTTAAACCCTCCAAAACTTCCCGATAAGTAAAAAATCAATAACAACATGGGCAACCTTGTAAAAATAATATAACCCAAAAAATACCAACCCGCAACAAAACGCTCCGAATACGGAGACTCTAAAACCAACAAAACCAATAAAGGCAAAATAGACAACTCATAAAAAACCCAAAACCAAAACCCATTAACACAACAATAGCACAAAAAGGATCTAAACACCCTCAATAATAAAAATATACAGGAAGCCAACGACAACTTATTATAAACAAAACACAGAGAGATTAACAGAAACGAAGATAAAAGACAAAGATAAAAGGAAACAACATCAAAAACAAACACCCCCCCATACTCTAGACAAAAACCACTACCTACCAATCAAACACCTATCCCTTTAATGACAAAACACAACACCCCAAAAATCAAAAAACTACAAAAGACTAAACCCCTACTAAACCAATCAAACCTCTTAAATCCCACAACCGAGTCAAAACAACCAAACCTAGTGTAACCTCCACAGTAAAAATTACCATCAAAGCTATAAAAAACATATGAAACTCCTCCCACTGTCCTAACATAGAAACAAACAACAACAATACTTTAAATTTCTCCACAATAATCAAACAATTCAATAAACGGGTCATAGATAAAAAAAACCCAAAAACAACCACAAAACCTCCTACAAATAAGAAAGAAGACAACCTAAACATTTCCCCAAATCTAAACACCCCTCCTACTCCGAGAAACCCCGCCAGAATAAGGCACAACCCAAAGCACCTTAAACAATACCAACAAAAAAACTATCCCAAACCTAGCCACCTTCCTAATCATAACATAAGGAAACTCTGGATGACAAGCACCCAAATACCTCAACAAGATAAATAAGCAAAAAGAAGTCCAAAAAACATACTGACGACAAACCCTATACCTACAAGATTCTTTCAAAGTAGGCAATCATAAAACAAACAAAAAAACTAAAACTAGTATTAAACCCCCCACCTTAGACTCAACAGAACGCAACATAGCATAAAAAGCCAAAAAATACCACTCAGGCTTTATCGATACCGGCGTTACCATAGCATCCGCCTCTATATAGCTCTCAACATCCAGCACAAAATCCGGAGAAACCAATAAAAAAGCACCACACACAAAAAGCAAACACAACAAAACAAAACCATCCTTAAAAGTAAAAAACCTATGAAACAAGACAACATCCCTATAACCCCCAGGTACAAACAAGGGGTTTTTAGACCCACTCTTATGCAAATAAAACAAGTGTATCACACTAAATCCCAATATTACAAAAGCCAAACAAACATGAGCCGAAAAAACCCGAACAAGCGTCACTTTCGTCACAGAAAACCCCCCTACAACAAACTTATAAAGCACGCCCCCTACCAAAGGAATCCTTTTCAAAACAGAAGTCAAGACAGTGGCAGCCCAATACGACATCTGATGCCAAGGCAAAATATAACCCAAGAAAGCCTCCACCATCATCAACAAATACAAAATAAAACCAACATTCCACACACCAAGCTTACTATAACTCGAATAGTATAAAGAACGCCCCATATGCACGAAAAACAAAACAAAAATAAAGGTAACACCCCATATATGAAAATAACGCACAAACCAAACAAACAAACTCTCAGACGTAAAATCCAAAACACACCCAAATCTAAGGCACGAATCAGCAACATACAAAAGGGACAAAACAACCCCAGAAACTATTTGTACAAACAAAAAAGCCCTAATCATAAAACCCCCACACCAAAAATAACTCAAAGATACTTTAGTAGGCAAATCAACAACATTATTTCGAAATAAAGAAAGCATAAATTCTTTCGCCCAACCTTAGAGAACTTCAGTACCACAAACTAACGATTTAAATAATCACACCTTAACCTACGAAAGAAACCCAAAACTAAGACACATATATAATCAAAAAAACGAGCAACCAAATATAATCCACAAAATGCCAATACCAAACAACAAATTTAATTTTAGACTGTCTTACAGCCCCCTCCCCCAAAAAATACAACCAGCTCAAAGCCACTACACCACCAACTACATGTCTAAAATGCAAACCAACCGTACAAAGACAACAAGCCTGATATACACAATACGTCAAATCACACTCACAATCATAAAACTCAAAAACCTGCAACAATATGAAGCAACAACCCAAGAAAATAGTAAGAAGCAAAAACACACGACTTTGCCATGAACCAAGATAATGATGATAAGCACTAGCTGTAATTGAAGAACCTATCAAAATAAAACAACCCAAAAAAGGCAACTCAAAAAAATCAGAAAGAGAAGAAACATCCCCCTCCTCAGAGCAAAGACACATAAAAAACAAAGTACCAAACGCCATAACCTCACTAAGAATAAACATCCAAAACCCAGAAGCAAAATGCTTAACAATCACGATAGACTCCTTAACCAAAAACAAAATAGAAAACCCCGCTATAAACAAAAAAAGAAGAAGTCCTTCCAACTTTCACAAAAAAACACTCAAAATAAAAAGCATAACACCCCAAGCATTATAAACAGGCAACCAACTCAT